CACTCCTTTTCAATGGATTCGTCCAAAACGATACATAGCCAATAAACAATTTTTTGTGGCTGTAAAAAAGGAAGCTTCACAATATTTTTTTGCTACATGCCGAAGTGATGGAAAAAAAAGAATATCTTTTACAGATCCTCCTAGTTTTTCTAGTTTTAAGGAACTGATGAAAAGGACGATATCTTCGTCCACAGTAGAAAGACTCTCCTTTGATAAACTAGACAAAGATTGGCTTTCTAAGAACAAAGAAAGAAAAAACAACTTAAATAATGAGTTTATAAAGAGAATTCAGGCTCTAGACACGGGATTTCTTTTGCTAGATATCCTCGAAAAAAGGACTCGGGTTTGTACTGATGAAACGGAGAAAATCTGCCTACCAAAAAGGTATGATCCTTTGTTGAATGGGCCCTCTCGTGGAAGAGTCAAAAAGTTGAGTGAAAAAGATCTCGAAGAAGAAAAGAAAAAAAAAAAAAAAAAAAAAAGCGAAGAAGAAAAGAAAAAAAAAGAACAAAAGAAACGCGAAGAAGAAAAGAAACGCGAAGAACAAAAGAAACGCGAAGAAGAAAAGAAAAAAAAAGAAGAAAAGAAAAGTAAAGAAGAAAAGGAAATCGAAGCAAAGAGAATCGAAGAAAAGAAACGCGAAGAAGACAAGAAAAAAAAAGAAGAGGAGGCACGTCTACGCAAAAAAGAACGTGAACGTCGACGCAAAGAAAAGGCACTTCTTCAATTGGGTAAATTTCGTGAAAAAGTCTACAATGTAATTCAATCCAATATGATTGAATTTCATCAAAGAAGAAAGAATGAAATTCAATCTCGTCGAAAAAAATACAATAGAATTCAATCTCGTCGAAAAAAATACAATAGAATTCAATCTCGTCGAATAAAAAAGAATGCAATTCAATCTCGTGAAAAAGTCCAGAATGCAATTCAATCTCGTGAAAAAGTCCAGAATGCAATTCAATCTCGTGAAAAAGTCCAGAATGCAATTCAATCTCGTCGAAGTGTAACTTCAAAATCTCGTGAAAGAATCAACGATGGAACTACAAAATCTCGTGAAAGAATCGACGATGGAACGCTAAAATCTCGTGAAAGAATCGACGATGTAACTCTAAAATCTAAATTGAAGCAAATGCTTGCTCTAAATCAAATTCATGAGACCCTTTTGCCAGGTTGCCTTTTCGATTCGCCAAAATATGAAGAGAGAATGTTCGCGATACTAAAAAGCAAAACACTAAAACTAAGAGCAGAAGGAAAATTATATTATAATCCTTTTAGAAAATTTTTTTCTAAGCCTTGGGAAAAAGGGGAGAGAAGCATTGATTGGAACCAGCGAATACTAAAAAAGATAGCTCAAGAACGTGCTTTTCGTTCGGGAGAATTTGTGGGACGAGCAATAATCGGTCACAAGGTCCCTCGCTGGTCATACGTATTATTCCGCGAGATCGAATACCAACTGGAAGAAAAAACTGTGACCAATCGGGGAGAGGATGATAACTTTGATATTGTATCAACACAATTCAAATTTGAAACTTTTTTAAATAAAGATACTGACTTTTTAGCTGAAAAAGATATAGATATAACAGAATTTAACCCGGACATTCCTGAGGACATTCCTGAGGATATTGCTAAGGCGATTAATAAGAAGGTTAAGACAGATTTTGAGGAGAGTGGGGGAGACCTTTATAGTATTGCCTTTGAGACAAGCTGTCATCATATTCACGTTGGCAAGGACGAGGAAGGGGACGAGGAAGCGAAAGAGAAAGAGAAAGAGGAAGAGGAAGAGGAAGAGGAAGAGGAAGAGGAAGAGGAAGAGGAAGAGGAAGATAAAGATAAAGAGAAAGAGGAAGAGGAAGCGAAAGAGAAAGAGCAAGCGGAAGGGAAAGGCCCGCCGAAGGAGTTGTTTAGGACCTTCTTGAAATTGGCGCGCAACCAACATTGGGAGCAAGATAAAATCAAAGATGGTTTGAACCCCCTAAGGCGTAAAAACGGAGTTGTTGTAAGATTGTTTGAAACCTTTCCGCATTCCCCTCTTTTTTTGGGCTTCGTAAAAAGTAGACTGTCTATTTATTTAGGGGTAGCGCAACCCCTTGTTTTGAAAATGAAAAATTTGATGCATAGGTTGGGAATCACAAAACGGGACCCTTTCACTCTTAAGAGACGTAAGAAAGAACAGACAAAAACAAAAAGCAAGATAGACGAAAAAACAAGCAAAGCATTGAAAGAACGGAAAAAATGGGAAAAAAAAAACGAACGAGACAACGACCACGAACAAGAGATGGCACGGCTTGTGGGAATAGATGCATGGACTGAGCTTTATGATGGGCTAGGAGCAAGAGGTCTCGTATTAATTTATAACTCCTATTTTAGAAAATATATTGCATTGCCTTTAGCGATAATAGCTAAAAATGTTGGCCGGATCTTATTTTTGCAGCAGCCCGAGTGGGATGAGGATAGAAAGGACTGGGAAAACGAGACTCATTTTTTATGCACCGATGATGGTTATCCTTTAGGCGACGTATCCGTCAAGAACTTGCCGGAGGAGTGGTGGGACTACGGTTTTCAGATCAAAGTTTTATGGCCTTTAGAGTTGAAACCTTGGCACACAGGGGATGAGAAAAGGAAAATCGACGATTCTGCTTTTTTAAGGTCTTTCTGGGGACTAGCTGACTATCCTTGGGGTCCTTTCCGACCCGACCATTCCTTTTCCATTTTTTGGGGGCCCATTTTTCAAGAACTAGACAAAAACAGTAAAAGATTCGCAGCACAAAAATGGAAAGAGAGCTACTTTCGAAGCGTTTTCAACCAAAAAATAAAACCAAATTTTGTTAGAGTTCTAGAAGACTCAAAAGAAAGCATAAAATGGCTTATCAAAAGTGTTCCAATTCTAAAAAGCGAAATTTTGAAAAAAATAAAAACAAATAAAGGATTGAAATGGCTAGGAGTATATGAATCGAGTGAAACTCAAAAAGAAAAAGATTCTATAATCAGCAATGAGATAATTAATGAATCATTTAGGCAAATTCGATCTACAGCTTCTACAAATTCAGAAGAAAAAATACAAAATCTGATTACTAGAACAAGCACAATCCAAAATGAAATAGAACGAATTACAAAACAACAAAAAAAAGTAACTCCAGGACTAAATAATAGTCCTAACAACAAAAATCAAAATAATAATGTAGACTCACCAAAAAAGATTTGGAAAATTGTAAAAAGAAGAAACGTTCGGTTAATAAGGAAATGGAATTATTTGCAAAAATTTTGCATTGAAAAAATATACAAAATATACCTGGATATCTTTCTATGTATCATTAAGATTCCTAGAATGAATTTCACAAAAAAATGTATCATTAAGATTCCTAGAATGAATTTCACAAAAAAATTGTTTGAGAAAGAAATTTCCAAGACTGAAACAAATCAAAAAAGAATTACCTTGCCATATCTGTCACAAGCATATGTATTTTACAAATTATCAGAACTCCTAGTTAGTGATAAGTTAAGATCCATGCTTCAATATCGCGGAACGTCTTTTTTTCGTAAGACTGAAATAAAGGATTATTTTGAAAGACAAGGAATATTTCATTCCGAATTCAAGCAAACGAAACTTCGAAATCCATGCAAAAACTGGTTAAAAGGAATATTTCATTCCAAATTGAAGCCTAAGAAACTTCAAAATTTTGGAACGAATTCATGGAAAAACTTGTTAAAAAACTTGTTAAGAGGTCATTCTCACTACAATTTATCTAAGGTTAGATGGCGTGTATTACGCGCACAAGACTGGCGAAATAGAGTCAACCAACGCCATACGCCTCAAAAGAACGATTTAAATAAAGTAGATTCATATGAAAAAGACCCATTACTTCATTCCAAAAAACAAGATGATTCTGAAGTATATTCATTAGTAAAAACTCCAAAAACGAAGTTTAAGAAAAACTATAAATATGATCTTTTAGCATATAACTACATTTCTTCTGAAACTAAGAAGGACTCCTCTATTTCGAAATTGCCATTACAAGTAAATAAGAAAAAAGAGATCGACTTTTGGGATCTACCAGAGGAGATTTTTATTAAGACTTATTGCAAGAATTATCTCGAGGAGTCTCGAAATTTTTGGAAAAAGACTCAAAATAGAAAATATATTTTTTTTGGTTCGGGGGCTGTCGAACGTTTGCTAGGTCTAGCCGATTTGGAGACCAGGAAAAAGATCGACCCTAACCATAATACAAATACTAAGATTGGGAAAAAAAATTCTCAACTAATTGAGAATGAGAATAGAGGTCTTATTTATGATATCCTTCCAAAACCAAAAAACGAAGAGGATCCAAAAAACGAAGAGCATCCAAAAAACGAAGAGCATCCAGAAATCGAAGAGGATCCAGAAATCGAAAAGGCTCCAGAAATCGAAGAAGACAAAAGAAGCTTTTTTAATTGGTTTAATTGGATGGGAATGAATGAAGAAAGAGCGCATCAGGAAGATTCGGGCTTCCCAGAATTTCTGCTACGTAAGAAGACATATCAAAGGAAACCGTGGGTTAGACCTATGAACTTACTTCTTTCAGATTTTCAAGGAAAAGAAGAAGTTAGTCAAGGAGAAGAAGAAGTTAGTCAAGGAAACAAAAATGTTAGTCAAGGAAACAAAAATGTTAGTCAAGGAAAAGAAGAAGTTAGTCAAGGAAACAAAAATGTTAGTCAAGGAAAAGAAAATGTTAGTCAAGGAAAAGAAGAAGTTAGTCAAGGAAACAAAAATGTTAGTCAAGGAAAAGAAAATGTTAGTCAAGGAAAAGAAGAAGTTAGTCAAGGAAACAAAAATGTTAGTCAAGGAAAAGAAAATGTTAGGCAAAGCAGGAAAGATGTTATTCGAAAACAGTCTAAACAAATTAGAGAACAGTATAAAGAAGGGTTCAGGAAAAAAGAAAGACAATACCGAAGTGACTCGCCGAGGCCAGTAACTTTCTCTAAACTTGAAAATATGTATTTGGGTTTTAGCATGCACTCCGATA